AGGAATATTTGAAAAAGCGCATCAAGAATCATTTCTCTTCGGCACAAGAAGGGGGTGTAGCAAATTCCCTTTCTTGTGCCTAAGGCTGGGAAGACGAAAAATCCCTTTTACAAACTTGATGTCAAAAAATCCGCAAGTCTAGAAATTCATTTCAGCCAATTGAACCTTCTCGAACTGTTTCTTTTTAAGAACCAAAAAGATTTGTGCCAAAATAACAGATGCCAAGAAGAATAAAAGGCCTTGGACACGTAATGGATCTTGAAGTACTATTTCCGTATCCCCCTGACCAAATCCGCCCACATTAGGATTACTCGTTAATGGTTGATCAAATTTCAGGGATTCCCCCTCTGAAATAAGAAGTTCTGGTCCTGGGGGGATAATATCAACCACTTGACGTCCATCCGGATCTGTTATGGTTATTTCATATCCCCCCTTCTTTTCTTTTCGTATGATTTTCCTTACTATACCCGCTGCTGTAGCATTATAAACTGTATTGTTACTCTTGCTCCCGTCAGGATAAATCTGACCCCTTCCCCTGTTCCCGCCTACGTATATAGGATATTTTAAGAAGTGAACATCTTTTTTAGTAGCGGGGTCAGGGGAAAGAATAGGAAAGGCAATTTCACTATATTTCTGACCGGGGACAGGACCTATCACAAGAATATTTTTTTTATTAGGGCGATAGCTCTGAAAAGACAAATTTCCTAGCTTTTCTTTCATCTCGGGAGAAATACGATCGGGGGGAGCTAATTCAAAACCTTCCGGTAAAATAAGAACAGCCCCTACATTCAAACCCCCCTTTTTACCATTAGCAAGAACTTGTTTGAGTTGCATATCATAAGGAATTCGAACAACCGCTTCAAATACAGTATCAGGAAGTACCGCTTGCGGTACCTCAATATCCACGGGCTTGTTAGCTAAATGACAATTGGCACATACAATACGCCCCGTCGCTTCTCGTGGATTTTCATAACCCTGCTGTGCAAAAATGGGATATGCATTTGAAATGGCCGTCTGAGTTATGATATATATCACGAGCGATACGGAAATAGATCGAGTAATCTGTTCCTTTATCCAAGAAAAAGTATTTCTAGTTTCCATGGTTCAAACGTTGATACCAAAATTTCTACAATAGGTGGGGTAAGTCACTAATATAGTTCCCTATCCACGATTCTGTTAGTTACTGGAATAATATAGGATTCATCCTGAAGATGGGTAAAAATAGAAAGCATAAATTTTCAACGCTTTGTTTATGTACAACTACAAAGTTGCAAACCTTCGAATTGGATTAGATTAATATGAGTGGATCCGTTATCAGTCATTCATTGAATGATAAATAACTACAAGTGACGGAGATACGCGATTTAAATAACGGAAAATCCAATATTTAAAAACTGTATCAAGAATGACTGGAAAAGTGGAAACAAGACCCGATATGATTTGATCATTCTGAACAAATCCAAAATCTTTGTAGACAGAGCCAATCAGTAATTCCCAACCGTGGGGTGAATGGAATCCGATACATAAATCGGTTACTAAAAGAATACAAAAAGCTTTGACTGTGTCGCTTAGGTTATATAGGAATTCCTGGGCCCAAGAGTTAAGAATAACAAGTTCTTCGTTACCCAAAATAGAATAACCACTGAGAATAACAAAACAGATTATGTTTATTGAGAAGTGAAAAATCGTATGGATACGATCTTCGTTGTGTATCTTGATTAATTGGATCGTTTCTTTTTGTATTCCTAGAGGTATAGGAAGCTTGTGTAGACGTGTCTCCGAGTATTCTTCGATCATTTCGTCCAAGACGAAGAGTTCCTCTAATTCTATGAATTTTTCTAGAATACCCCTTTCTTGAATATCATTCAAAAAAATTTCGGATTGCCCGGCATTCCACGAATTAGTAACCCAAGATTCCAGACTTTTTTTAAATGAGAGAGAAAGCCACCAAGGAAAAAATACTATAGATACAAGAGGAGTGGATGCTTTCTTTTTTGCCATTTTTTCATCTGTGAATTGTTAATCAACCCACTTCATTCGTCGACTCTATGTGATCGAATCCTTCTTTCACGCATGAGTTCTATACAAGGTATGGAACCTATTAATTTAATCTATTTTATTTGTGATTTTTATATTAGTCTTTTAATCTCGAAAGACTAGAGAAATCGACTAAAAATCAATCCATTTCCAATGAAGAAATACTAAAAAAAGAAAGTTTCCCGATATCTCAATTGGGCAAATTCGAAACAACAGTCTCCTTTCAATGAATGACTCAAAGAAACGCTTTACCTTTTTGGTTATTAAGGAACACAAAAGAAAGGAGAAAATAAAACGTCGAGTGACAAAAATAAAGAATTTCGTTTTGTAATTGTTCCGCCCGCTTTGGCTCGAAATGACCCTTCTGATGAAACTTCACTTAGGTTATAGGTTATGTTATAGAAAAAAAAGAGGATTCTTGCATTTTTTCCACAAAACACCCATTTCCCTTTTTTTTTTTCAAAATACTTCAATTGGTACACGCAAGAAATAGGCCAATTCAGCAGCTTTTTGCTCAATTTCTCGTGGAGTCAAATTCTCATCAGTACGAGTTAAGGGAATGGCCCCCTGGCCCCGGATGTCCATATAAAGGACACGACGGGCATAAATACCCTCTTGAACTTCTATTCTAATGGACTGAATATCTTTTATAAGGAATCGGAGGAATATGCGACGATTTTTTCCAGGAAATCCCCACCGAAAAATGCACACTATGCCTTTCTTTCTATCGAATCGATCATAACCGCTGCCTACATTCCAGGAAATTGTGCACCACAAATAGGAACTAATAAAGAGACCCGCGATCCCGTAGAAAGACATCACGATACCTTGTGGAAAAAAAATGATTTGCTGAGACGGAAAAAAAGATATTAAATTTCTACCAAGATAACTGGAAGTTCCAACCAATAAGAATCCTAATGAACCTAAAAAAAGGATAAAGGCCCAGCAGAAATTACTTATTTTTCGAGACTCCATTATAAGTTCTATCCATATATGTTCTGATCGCCAATTCATACTTGATCCGATTTTATTTTATTGGAATTGAGAGAAACCCTCAAATTAATTTGACTTTACCTTTTTTGTTTTGTTTCCGAAGTAACTCTCATCAACTAGCACTAGTTTGATGTGAACCTTTAGGAGTAATTCATCAAATTACTTAGATCTAATCTAAACTAAAAAAATAACATACCCTTCATATGATCCCACTATACATATAGATCCGAGGACTTTTTATTTCAGCCATCCAGCGATCCTGGTCGATTTGAAAACGGCTAGAATTCATTTACCCATATATTATTATGTTTCTGCAGGTATAAGAGTCCTTTACTTTATGCCTTTATGTTTGGCAGAAATCACATCTTATATCATATTTCGCTAAATAGATATCTGTGTTAGTTATGATGTAAGTCTAAGTTTTTGAAAAAAAAATAGAACAGATGGGGTCCATCAGGTCTAAACAATCTTGTTTTCTTGAACATGAAGAGATAAAGAAGCCATTGCAATTGCCGGAAAAACTAGGCCTACTAAAGGCACAAAAAAAGCGGGAAGGTTCATAGAATGGGTACCTCGATTTATTGTTCGTACCTGTTATTATTATTTATAAATAAAGATATCTTATAATAATTATAATTAAGAATTTTGATTATTATTTAACTATAACTATGTATCTATATATCTATATCTAAGTGAGGATATAGAAGAAAACGTAGAGCTAAATAAATCAACCTATTCATCTTTGTACATAGGTCGCCAAACAAAATTCCTATTTCCTTTAATTTTAATTCCGAATAAACTAACTACTCCTTTGCTACAAATAATTGAACTTAGCCCTCTATTTAGTTTTGATTTGCATTTTTAGTCAAAGGAAAGAAAGCGTGGAGCTTTAATAACTCAGTCAGAACACTTTTTAAAAACTTACGTGGTACGATTAGGTCGAATAATCCCTTCTCGAATAAAGGTTCAGTCTCTTGCGAACCTTCGGGTACTTCTATATTCAATGTTTGTTCAATTACTCTTTTACCCGCAAACGCAATGTAAGCATTGGGTTCGGCAATAATGATATCACCCAACATACCAAAACTAGCCGTCACCCCACCAGTAGTAGGAGATGCAAGGATTGATATATAAAATAACTTTTTATTTAATTGATACTCATGTAAAGCAGACGATATTTTAGCCATTTGCATCAAGCTCACACTTCCTTCTTGCATGCGCGCCCCCCCGGAAGCACACACTATAATAAGGGGTAGAAAATGATTGGTAGCGTATTCAATCAAACGGGTGATTTTTTCCCCGACTACGGATCCCATACTGCCCCCCATAAACTCAAAATCCATAAACCCAACTGCTACGGGAATGCCATTTAGTTCGCCTATGCCTGTTTGAATAGCCTCGGGTAATCCCGTCGTTGCTTGATAAGCATCAAGACGATCTTTATAAGGTGGTTCGTCCTGAAATTCAATGGGATCTAGAGAGACCATGTCTTCGTCCATAGGATCCCAAGTATCCGGATCGATCGAAAGCTCTATTCTATCTGAACTATTCATTTTCAAATGCCATTCACAGTGTTCACAAATATTCAGTTTTGATATAAAAAATCTCTTATAATTTAATCCATAACAATTATCACATTGAACCCACAAATGCCTAAATTTGCTAGCTGGGTCAATTTCATAGTTATCATCAGTTTCATCGTTATCATTAGAACTATCTTCTGTATCATTAGAACTATCTTCTGTATGATTAGAACTAACTTCTCTATCATTAGAACTATCTTCTAGAGTTAAATCACTATCTTTCGCATCGATATCATTAGAACTATCTTCTGTATCATTAAAACTATCTTTAAAACTATCTTCTGTATCATTAAAACTATCTTCTGTATCATTAGAACTATCTTCGATATCATTAAAACTATCTTCTAGAATTAAATCACTATCTTGCGCCTCGATATCATTAAAACT